GTAGCTGTTGTTAAACCGGGGCGAATACTATATGAAATGGGTGGAGTAACCGAAAATATAGCTAGAAGGGCTATTTTAATAGCAGCATCCAAAATGCCTATACGAACTCAATTTATTATTTCGGGATAAAAATGTAGAACCGCAAGAAATGAGTCTTGGGGATGAAACAAAACCGCAGGTTTCTTTTTTTGGACAAACAATATTTCTTTTATTTTCTTCATCCTTTGCATTGGAAGAATAGACTAAAAAATTGATATGATTCAACTTCAGACCCATTTAAATGTAGCGGATAACAGCGGGGCTCGAGAATTAATGTGTATTCGAATCATAGGAGCTAGTAATCGTCGATATGCTCATATTGGTGACGTTATTGTTGCTGTGATCAAAGAAGCAGTACCTAATATGCCCCTAGAAAAATCAGAAGTAGTCAGGGCTGTAATTGTTCGTACCTGTAAAGAACTTAAACGTGACAGCGGTATGATAATACGATATGATGACAATGCTGCAGTTGTGATTGATCAAGAAGGAAATCCAAAAGGAACTCGAATTTTTGGTGCAATCCCCCGGGAATTGAGACAATTAAATTTTACTAAAATAGTTTCATTAGCTCCCGAGGTATTATAAAATAAAATGAGATCGTGATATCTTTGGGGTATTTGAAAGAAATAGATTAAGAACTAGATTAATTCGTAGATTGTGTCTCATGCATATACCTTGAAAAATTTATATTCATAAACCAATAAAAAAAAAGAAAAAACATGTTGATTATATCCAATTTTGAGGCACCAATAATTTTAGTTCATCATGGGTAGAGACACTATTGCTGAGATAATAACCTCTATACGAAATGCTGATATGGATAGAAAAAGAGTTGTTCGCATAGCATCTACTAATATTACTGAAAATATTGTAAAAATACTTTTCCGAGAAGGTTTTATCGAAAACGTCAGAAAACATCGAGAAAAAAACAAATATTTTTTTGTTTTAACCCTCCGACATAGAAGGAATAGAAAAAGACCCTATAGAAATTTTTTAAATTTAAAACGGATCAGTCGGCCCGGTCTACGAATCTATTCTAACTCTCAACGAATTCCGAGAGTTTTAGGTGGAATGGGAATTGTAATTCTTTCTACTTCTCGAGGTATAATGACAGACCGGGAGGCTCGACTAGAAGGAATCGGCGGAGAAATTTTGTGTTATATATGGTAATCCATTTAATATCCAAATGGGATCCGAAACCTCTTCCTATTTGTAAAAAAAAAAAGCAAGGGGGTGAGTTGTCTAATATTGTTTCTCCTCCCTTAGTTGATACTTCAAGGGGGCTTGACCTGGAATGAAAGAACAAAAATGGATTCATGACGGTTTAATTACTGAATCGCTTCCCAATGGCATGTTCCGGGTTCGGTTAGATAATGAAGATCTGATTCTAGGTTATGTTTCGGGAAAGATTCGACGTAGTTTTATACGGATACTGCCAGGAGATAAAGTCAAAATTGAAGTAAGTCGTTATGATTCAACCAGAGGACGTATAATTTATCGACTCCGAAACAAGGATTCGAAAGATTAGGTGGTTTTTATTCAATACGATTCGAGATAAAAAATTTCAAGAAACTTATTTTCTACCAAGAAGTAGATTCAGAATTAAGATAAGGAATGACAAATATGAAAATAAGAGCTTCCGTTCGTAAAATTTGTGAAAAATGTCGACTAATCCGTAGGCGGGGGCGCATTATAGTAATTTGTTCCAACCCGAGACATAAACAAAGACAAGGATAATCAGACTCACTAAAGGGCTCAACGTACAAATAAGGAATCTGTTTTGACATGAAATGGATATATCCATATATTTTTGACTCATATTTATGAGATGATAGAATATGGCAAAAGCTATACCGAGAACTGGTTCACGTAGGAATGTACGTATTGGTTCACGTAAGAGTACACGTAGAATACCAAAGGGAGTTATTCATGTTCAAGCAAGTTTCAATAATACCATTGTCACAGTTACAGATGTACGGGGTCGGGTGGTTTCCTGGTCCTCGGCCGGTACTTGTGGATTCAAGGGTACGAGAAGAGGGACACCCTTTGCCGCTCAAACTGCAGCGGCAAATGCTATTCGTACAGTAGTAGATCAAGGTATGCAACGGGCAGAAGTCATGATAAAAGGTCCCGGTCTCGGGAGAGACGCAGCATTACGAGCTATTCGTAGAAGTGGTATACTATTAACTTTTGTACGGGATGTAACCCCTATGCCACATAATGGCTGTAGACCTCCGAAAAAAAGACGTGTGTAGAAATGAACAGTGAAGAAATTTCAAGAGAAACAAGAGAAATAAATAATTCAATCAAATAAAATAATATTACTATGGTTCGAGAGAAAGTAACAGTATCTACTCGGACACTACAGTGGAAGTGTGTTGAATCAAGAACAGACAGTAAACGTCTTTATTATGGGCGCTTTATTCTGTCTCCACTTATGAAAGGCCAAGCCGACACAATA